TGATGGAAATGGACTGACTACCGGGGATATTCGTGTTACTTCGTCTGCACTGGTTTGTACACGAATGCGTGAGTTATACCGAGTACTCAGTAAATTATAGACCACTTCAAATCTTCGTTTTCGAGAGGGATGATCAACTCCGCAAATATCGATCAAAACTTGAACCCTTGTATAAGTATGCAATTTAAGAAAGCACAACAATTGAAATGGGCAGTCCGTATTGGTATCAGAGCTATTCCCATGTTCCGATCTTTCCATTTTTTTTACCCATTTCTTGGGTAAAGTCTCCCAACTATATTTGAAAATGAATTGGTTATCCATAAAGATAAAGAAAGCTTTCTTGTAGTTCCGCTTCTTGCTCTAAAAATTAGGAAAGACTTGTCGGAAATCGCCAGTTGGCTTGGTCCGACCAAGAAAGGCATGGGACTCTTTGGGCATTGCTTGGGTCGAGTGAAGTAAAGACTGGCTACCTATAATATAAAGATCCCTCACTGCACACTTTAGATATAATGAAAACCTTTAGTTTAGGAGTCATTCAGGCTAGATCTAAAAAAAGAACATAGCCTTCGTATGATCCCTTTCTAGTACCCTATCTTGAGCAGGAAAGTGTTCAGTAGGAAAAGACTGGAAGAAATGGGATTCGAACCCATGCATGATGCAATCTTTTTGTATGTCGATTTAGCAAACCAATGCCTTAAGCCCTTGTGCTATCCCCCCATGATCAGATCAGATAGCCCTTTTGGCAACCAACCCATTTCGCTCTATCATTTCTTCTTTCTTTCCTAGCCTACTCAAAAACGATTTAGGAAGGGCTACCGTTATATACGCAATTAATAAAGGATGCCGAATCATCCACCGAATCCTATGTTTCATCCTAGTTTATTTGATGTGTATACCTGTTTTTCAGTTGGCCTCATGTATATCTAGGCCAATGTGTCTTATTGGGCTTAGTATGTGCTTAGTTTCGGTTAATCCTTAGGCTCTTTTTGATTACGTAGAAACTTGGATTATTTTTAGCCTTTGTAATCGTAATCTAATTTCAATCATTTTTTTAGGTTAGTTTCTTGATTTTAGAGCTCGGGGAGTGTCTTGAGTTCTTTGTTTGGTTGCCTGGGGTGGGGTATGCCCCTTCATTTATGTTTACTTCGGGGGTTCTCCTCCATCGGTCAATATATTCTTACTTACCGAAAAGAAAGACTAGTTAGGTACCGTAGGTAGAGCATATTCCAACACTTCGGATAACCACTTGACATTGGCACCGTGGCCAGGTAGATCCGTCCCACTCTCCGGACCTCACCTCTGCTTTTTTGGAGTACGGGATGACTCGGATGGGCAGATAAAACAGAACCTGTCAGTTACGCCTTTAGGGGCCGCCACGTATAGCTTTAGTTTATGCTGTAGCATCGGTTATTGCTCTGGTTACGAATGACCCAATCTATCTATGGCAACCACCCCTACTTTTAGTAGATGGAGATGCGCACCTAGGAAAGCGCGGAATAGACCTACGTGTCGGCCAGTGCCGGGGCAGAGATAGGGACCATGAAAGCATGGGATTCAATCGAACCTTTTCGGGCAATTCCTAACGCAGAAGAGGGATGCTAATAAGCTGGCAGCTCAGGCATGGCTTCAATAGCGAAAGAAGTTCTTTCTGATTTGAATCAAGAAAGACAATGAATTTACGAGATCTTGATCCGTTCAGTGCCTTCACTTGTGAACAACAGGGACCCATTCTGTTGATTGCTTCTCTGCCCCAGCTCTAACAAACTGGTTTTTCTTTCTCACAGAATTAGGGAAATCATTAGATTCTTCTTCCTTCTTTCGGTAACATATACCGAGATAGGCTGGGAAATCCCCCTTCGATAGACAGGTGGCAACTTGACCTCTAAGTAAGGACAGGAACGCCCGTGCCCAATCAAACACCACAATCATGAAAAGCACCTGAACCGAGACCTAAAGCTGAACCGCTGAAGGAACCTCTTTCCGTTGTTAAAGCAAGTACGCTTTTCAAGCTTTTTCCTTACTCTTACTAAAGCAGGCACACGCAAAACTCTCTATTTGGCTTTTCACTGAAACCAATACGTCTAAACATAAGGTAGGTGCTTTCACGACTCACTAAACGGGGGATCAAAATCTTTGCGCAGTAGAGGAGTCAAAAGCGGAGGACGAAGCGAATGTAGAGGACACAGCATATCCAGGGAAGGAAGATGGACTGGACTCACTCTCATTCATGGCATGGGCAAAAGCAGCCCTAATGACTTTCAGTGAAGATATGCTTATACGGCGAAGTCAGTCACAAAGTCTATGTTCGTATGCTTTCACTCTAAGCCGACCATCCAAAAAGGATGTGCACAATTGATCATTGACCGCAGTCTTCTCTTTTCTCTCCCAATGTGGGGCACTTTTTTCGGTTTTTTTTCTCTTCAGCACAGCACTCAATGGTGATGCATGGCGTCATTACTGAATCCTTTCATTGACCTTTCTTTTCTATAACGAAAAAAGCCCCCTCTCGGTGATGTGGGTGAGAAACCCAAATCAGAAAAGCTCAGCAAGCCAATGGCTCAACGGTTCTCACCACCCTCCTCTGGCGCAAACACCGTTTGCTGCGCTGCGCTCATCACGAGAAGCCGGGGAACTCTCTTGGGTGGACTTCACGATGATAGTCAGTCTGAAGTTTTCTACTATGCCATCTTTATTAGTTCAAAGACCGGGCTTGGGGGTTGGTCTCAGTGGTCAATGAAAATGTACTAGTGTGCTGTCTTAACATGCAGAAATTTTATTAGACTGCTAGCTTTACCAGCGGTAGGAGGGTTAAAAGACGGTGCATGAGCGAAGTAGGATCCTCTTTTTTTGTATCTCATCGACGATATTCTTTGGTTTTGGTACATAACAATTTGCATAAGCAAAGTCGAATATTTCTTACAAATCTAGATCCTGCACTCTCATCTCTAGTCTCTAGCTATCATCTTAGTATATTAGTCAAGCTATATCTTGTACTTTCTTGGGCCTAACTAAGAAAAGAGAACAAGAGAAGAAAAGCAAAAGCAAATACGACTTTCAGCCAGGCTGCTTCATTCAAGTCTAGGACTTAGGCAAGACTTATAAATTGAGCAGTTATAAAGCAATCGCATTTCTCGTCTCTCACTTAGCTCTGATCTGGTGTCGTCGCTCACAGTCCAAGAAGAGTAGTCCTTTCATTGGCTAGCGGGATTACGCTTAATGGGATAGACCGATCATCGCTTCCTTCCTCTACGAGTTCTGGAGTCAAGCCAGCAAAGAAGTAGACTCATTCCTTTTTCACTGGCTAGGGATATTCGACGTTTAATGAGATAGTATAGTTCTAGACTAAAGCTAGCAAAAAACAAGACTGAGGTCGATAGGGGCATTACTAGTAATTGCTAAGGTGCTTTATTAAGTATTAACCACGCTCATCTCCAGTCTCTTTCCAGCCTTTGCGATTTCATATACTATTCCCGTATGCCATATCTCTTATTCAATCTTGCTATACGTCCAAGCTCTCCCCCATCGGTAGTTGGAAGCAGAACTGAGACTGGATGTGACTGAAGGAAAAGGGAGATAGGTGTGATAGGAGGGCACGGTTAAACAGGTAAGCGAAGGCTCTCTCTCTCGCTCTGTGGTCTTGTGTGAACTCCTTTCCGCCCATTATTGATCTTCACTCTAAGTGAGCAGGTCAAAGCAGTTGAGGTGATAGCAATAGTAAGCAGGGAAGCAGAAGCAAAAGGTCTTCAAAGAACTTTTGTGTAATAAAGCTTCTTGGTCTCATTTCATTGGTCTCTAAGGTAAAGTCTCGCTTAATCATTCATCTTTTTCTGTAAGGCCTCGGGCCCCACGAATTCCGATTTCTGTTTTTGTTTGTATTAAAGTGTTGGTAGCTTCTAGCCTCGAGCTGGAAAGTCTCATTGAGTTCCCAGCTAGGCCTACGCTACGATCGTTAGAACTCCCTTCAAAAAGTAGAAAGCCGGTCGTCTGCTAAAGCCTTAGAAGCTGAGGTTAGAAAAGGTTTCTCCCGCTGTTGCTAGTTCTTCCGTTGTTGGTAGTTCCTCAGGTCGGGTTGTTTATTTTTCAGAGCTTTTTCAATTCTTTCAGAACCTTTCGTATGCGCCTATTGGAAGATTTGGGCTACCTCCTCTCTTTCCGATCTCATTCAGATAATAAGCCAGTCCGGTTTATTAGATAGTGAGTGGGTAAGAGAGGTGCTTGGTCTGTCTCCGAATGTGGGCCTAGAAGCATTAGCCGAGTCTCTGAATATTCCCGAGGGTTCTCAGGATAAAGACAGCCTTAAGGTGCTAACGGAGCTTCCACGGTCTCAGTCCATGAAGGTGCTTGCTTTATTGGTTGGCAGCTTGGTTATAGTCGTTATGAAGAATGAAGGAGCACTGCTGCACTTCCACGACATGGGAAAGGATCATGGGATGGGGAAAAGAAAGAAAAGGTGCAAGGTGAAATGAGTTCAAAGGAATTAGTTAAGACACGCTTCTTTAGCACAGGCCACGGAGTGAAGTTGGAAGGTTCAATGAACTACGCGAAGGGAAAATCTTGGGTGCTATTGTTGTCTATATACAAGTGGAGTAGACAGCGAGCTCCGCTTGAACAGAAAGCAGCAAGCTGCAAGCACTACTCCAAAAGCAGTGAGCTCCGCAACAAAAGCGAAGCGAGCCGCGGTAGCCTATTCCGTTTTTCAGCTGCATCGTACCGGGAGGGGTCCGTACCTCCTTTAGATAGAGCCCCCCTGCTCCTAATGTAGAGCTAGAACTACTGCTACCGTGGAATCCGCGGTCACACATAAGTATCTCGCCTTCCAAAAAAAGCGGCTGCTAATTAGCACTAATGCTAATGGGGACCATCGATCAAGAAGGACTTCGGAGACTGCAATCGAATTGATCAAAAAATAGAAATAGGGCCAACTCTTCTAGTTGCGCCTCTAACCTTACTACGCTACCCTGATAAAAGGTCGAATTCAGCAGGACTGCAGGCACGAAATG